GCACGGGTTTTTCTGGTCCAAAAGTATCTTGTCTTTACCACGAAAGATTTTCCTTGGTTAACAATAATTGTAATTTTTCCAATATTCGCGGGTTCTCTAATTTTCTTTCTTCCACATAGAGGGAATAGGGTCATTAGGTGGTATACAATATGTATATGCGTTTTGGAACTCCTTCTAACCACCTATGCATTTTGTTATCATTTCCAATCGGACGATCCATTAATCCAACTAGTAGAAGATTTTAAATGGATCAATTTTTTTGATTTCCATTGGAGATTAGGAATAGATGGACTTTCTATAGGACCCATTTTACTGACGGGATTCATCACTACTTTAGCTACTTTAGCGGCTTGGCCAATTACTCGGGATTCTCGATTATTCCATTTCCTGATGTTAGCAATGTACAGTGGCCAAATAGGATTATTTTCTTCTCGGGACCTTTTACTTTTTTTCATCATGTGGGAGTTAGAATTAATTCCTGTTTATTTACTTCTATCCATGTGGGGGGGAAAGAAACGCCTGTACTCAGCTACAAAATTTATTTTGTACACGGCAGGAGGTTCCGTTTTTCTTTTAATGGGAGTTCTGGGTATCAGTTTATATGGTTCTAATGAGCCAACATTAAATTTTGAAATATCAGTTAATCAGTCGTATCCTGTGGCTTTAGAAATAATATTCTATATTGGATTTTTTATTGCTTTTGCTGTCAAATTGCCGATTATACCTCTACATACATGGTTACCAGATACCCACGGAGAAGCTCATTATAGTACTTGTATGCTTCTAGCGGGAATCTTATTAAAAATGGGAGCGTATGGGTTGGTTCGTATCAATATGGAACTATTGCCTCACGCCCATTCTATCTTTTCTCCTTGGTTGGTAATAGTAGGTACCATGCAAATAATCTACGCAGCTTCAACATCTCTTGGCCAACGCAACTTAAAAAAAAGAATAGCCTATTCCTCTGTATCCCATATGGGTTTCATAATTATAGGAATAGGTTCTATAACAGATACAGGGCTGAATGGAGCCCTTTTACAAATAATCTCTCATGGATTTATTGGTGCTGCACTTTTTTTCCTGGCAGGAACAACGTATGATAGAATACGTCTTCTTTATCTTGATGAAATGGGGGGAATAGCTATCCCCATGCCAAAAATATTCACGATGTTCAGTAGTTTTTCGATGTCTTCCCTTGCATTACCAGGGATGAGTGGTTTTGTTGCTGAATTGATAGTATTTTTTGGAATAATTACCAGCCAAAAATATCTTTTAATGCCAAAAATACTAATTTCTTTTGGAATGGCAATTGGAATGATATTAACTCCTATTTATTCATTATCTATGTTACGCCAAATGTTCTATGGATACAAGCTTTTTAATGCCCCAAACTCTTATTTTTTTGATTCTGGACCACGAGAGTTATTTCTTTCAATCTGTATATTTTTACCCGTAATAGGTATTGGCATGTACCCGGATTTCGTTCTTTCACTATCAGTTGAAAAGGTCGAAGTTATTCTATCTAATTATTTTTATAAATAGTTTTGTTTTCATGAATTAAAAAAAAAAAAGAATCCTAAAATTTGAAAAAATTTTCATTGTAGAATGAAAAAGAAGGATTTATTCTCTTTAATTAAAAAAATAAATTGGAATCCCATATGGTTTGGTTGAGAACCGTGTGAATCAAATATTGTATTTATTCACGCGGTTCATGTCGATTTATACAAAGTTTTTTATGTGTGCTTTACTTTGTTGTATTCGTAAAGGCCCTTCTTGAATTCAATTAGATGTTAATCCAAATGAACCATAACTATGTAGCCCTATTCCTAATAGATTGACGCCAAAATAGCATATCCAAATTATAAGAAAGCCTATAGATGCCACAATTGCAGAATTTGCCCCCTTCAATTTTATATTTGTTCGAGTATGTAAATAAATCGCGAATACGATCCAAGTAATAAATGCCCAAGTTTCTTTTGGGTCCCAACTCCAATAGGACCCCCATGCTTCGTTAGCCCACACTGCTCCCGAAAGAATACCTATGGTTAAAAAGATAAATCCTAGACTAATAACTCGATAACTCCAATAATCCAATTGTTGAATTAATTGAGATCTGTAATAATTAGAATTCTTAGCAGAAAAAAAAGATGTATTTTGTAAAACATTGCTTCTTTCATTCATGTCTTCGATTTTACCAAAGAAAAACGACTGATTTAATAAATGGTTACTCTTATAAAAACCCTTTCTTTTTCGAAATGTAATAACTAGAAGTGCTACTGATAATAATGATCCACATAAAAGGGCTGCATAGCCCAATATCATCATACTTACGTGCATTATTAACCATTCAGATTGAAGAGCAGGTACTAATATTTCAGATTGATGTATTTCAGTTAAAAGACCTGAAGTGGAAAAGCCTTGAGTAAAAATAGCACTTGGGCCTGTTATTGTGCTTAAATAATTTTTAGTATTTTTGAAATATGGAACTATATGAATAAGA